GAGGATGAATCGAAATATCGCTGCTACGCCAAAACTCGGCGCAAAGAACCAACCAGATTGCCCCAGTGGATAAATAAGGAATACGGAAACAAAAACAGCGATTGGAGCAGAGAATGAAATTGCATTATAAGGCCGCAATTGAACAGACCGAGCAAGTTCAAATTGACGTAACATGAAACCTATTAGTGCAAAAGCCCCATGGAGAGCGACAAAAGTCCACAGACCGCCTAATTGACACCAACGAGTAAAATCCCCTTGCGCTTCCGGGCCCCATAGTAGCAACAAAGAGTGTGCTAAACTATTGGCAGGGGTGGAAACTGCCGCGGTTAAGAAATTACAACCTTCCAAATAGGAACTAGCCAATCCATGGGTATACCAAGAAGTTACAAAAGTTGTCCCTGTAAACCAACCCCCTAAAGCGAAATAAGCACAAGGAAAGAGCAATAGGCCGGACCATCCTACAAAAACGAAACGGTCCCTTCGTAACCAGTCGTCCATAATATCAAATAGATCATTTTCTTCTTTAGTAACTCTACCAAGGGCTATAGTCATAGTGATCCTCCTATTCAATTACTTCAACCATTTCCGAGCACCTCATATCACTTCCAAGGCATACGATAGTTTGATTATCTGTGGACGATTTCTTTCTCGTTCAATGCCCTTTTTCAAAGGTCTCGAAGATAGAAATTTTTTATTTTTATCTATGGGGTCACAACCGAGGTCGTGGTAAATCCATGAATTTGATTCGATTAGTTTTTCTTATACTATAGAAATAAACATTTGAATTCAGCATTATTCCATGACTCCTATTTCAAAGCCTATCTTTTAAGGAAAAATGAAAATAAAAGTAACCCCTCTTTTCCCACTCGCTCTCTATTGCATGGGTGGAAGAACAAAAATTGGATTCTGAAAAAAAAAAGAAAGATATTGAAAAAAAAAAAATTGACTTTCGAAATCAATTTTTATGTGTAGCGGAAAGGAGTTGCGATTTCTTCTTATTCCTATAGAACATCTAGTAACAAGAATATGAAATCGTAAATAGCGAAAAATTCTTGCCTTGCGCGGTCTAAGTCTAAGGAAATACAAAAAATCCGCTTATACAATTTCATCTACATCGAATTTATATATCAGAATAGTGGATAGAGGCATCATTCAAGGAGTCAGGTCTACTTACTTTATCTTTCTTTCCAATTTTATGGTGGGTTTGATAAGAACCCTTTTTGTTTTGTTTATAAATAATCGAAAAAAGAGTTTTTTATTTTTTATATAACCTGCTTGTTTTATTATAACAAGTCCTATATGAAAATGCCCGCTGAAGAGAAAATCTATCTGATTGTTTCTCAGCCAATATCGAATTTTAGAAAGAAAAAACAAGAATTTTCTTCTTTTTTTTATTAACATTAAGAAAAAAGAATATAATTAAAATGGAATTGGCAATATAATTTTTATGGACTTTTGAAAGAAAAAGGAAGGATTTTTTGCAATCGTTATTTCTTGCCTCTGTCATATCACGGAAACCTTTCGATTTGGAACGGGGAGAGATGGCTGAGTGGACTAAAGCGGCGGATTGCTAATCCGTTGTACAATTTTTTTGTACCGAGGGTTCGAATCCCTCTCTTTCCGCCCCCTCGGATCATTTGGGACTTTCGAATTGGAAGGAATTCTGACCCCCGGATTTTCTCATAGATAAATGTACGAAACAAATCCAATTTGTAAGAAAAAATTCCAAAAAAATTTGGATTTTTACTCCTCACGCCCAGGATTACGTCCTGGGTCATTAGATAAGAATCCAAAGATAAAGAGGGAAACAAAGAATATCACTACTGTATAAACAAAAAGTTTGAGAGTAAGCATTACATAATCTCCAAGATTTTTTTTTAAGGAATAGATTACCCGTTTTTCCTTACCACACAGATCCACTAGGATGGGTTTTGTTTATTTTTACACCTAAAAATGCAAAAATCAATTCTTGAAAAAAATTGCAAGAATTGATTTATAATAAGCACTCTTATCAATATCAAAAATTAGGTTAGGTATTGTGTGGGTACCTAAAGGTACCTGCTCAACGTAGGTGCAGGGGGTGGGGTAGAAAGGCGGATCCCAATTTATTGCTGCAGCTATACATTCAATGTAGAAGAATTAGAATTTTAGAATCGAAGGTTCATAATATAAGACTTCTCGGCTTTTATTCATTTTTAGAATTTTTTTGGAATGAATACATCATTCAATTTGGCAGACAGAACAGAGTAGTAAAGATTTCATCGAAAACTTACAGCAGCTTGCCAAACAAAGGCTAATAGAAAAAAGAGTATAGGTATGACAGGCATAAAATCCACGATTGGGTTGAAAATGGCATAAGCTTCGGGCAATTTGGCGAAGAAAAAACTAGTCGGATAAAGAACAGAATTAAAACAGATACAGGTTAAACTAAGTATATTAGGCATAACAAGCATTTCGTTCTTGTAGAGTAGATAATTGGATTTTGATTGAGTTATTTTTCTAAGGGAAAAAAGAAAAGGCGGGTTCAAAATCCTTTTTTCTTCGGACTTTCCCAAACGCAAAATACCTCCTTGTATTCGCACTCTCAAATGAGAATGGAAGAAATTCGACTTTCATATAATATCTTAATAGAATTCCATGTAATGATCAATGCATTTTTTGGATTCTATATTATCTGCATGTCTAGAATCCTAGCAAGAGAGTATCCCTCATTTTTTATGTAATTGAAGTGGGATTGACGAATAACAAATAAACATAATAGTGTTTATTAGTGTCGCATAAAACCAGAAATGGGGCGTGGCCAAGTGGTAAGGCAGCGGGTTTTGGTCCCGTTACTCGGAGGTTCGAATCCTTCCGTCCCAGATTTTTTCTGATGAAACGAAAGATGAAATCATATTGTACCCCACACGAGACAAAAGAAAGTTTATTAAAGAGAATAATTATCTCTTATGAACTCTTAGATTAGATGCATTTCTAAGCATTCTTTTTCTTTCTCAGAAAACATAATCAAGTGTCAAGTCCAGTCAAATTGAATATCTTTATTTTCATGAAAAATTGGGTCTATCAGTCACATTCAGGATATGCCCCTACTACTACTCATTACTCATATGTGTTTTGAAATTCGAACTTCTTAGATAAACTTTATGCTCCATATCCATGAAGGGGGAATTCTTACATGATACATTTGACATCTAATGTGAAAGAAAAGAAGGACCCCCTATTTATTTTTCCCGAACTAAAGAACTAAAGTAAGTAAATAAAAAGAAAATAAAGGGGGTATCCTAATTCTATATTTCATGGCCAGATTAAAGAATAGGAAGTTTTTAGTTTCAGCACAGGTCTTAAAACTTTTGACCAAGATCGGCTTGCGAAAAAAGAAAAAGGGTTTCTATTCTATGGATAGGAACTCCATTTTTGTATTTTAGATATTATCTGATTTGCAAATATCCATTTCTAAATCAATGGAATGTGAGGATTAGAGAGAAATTCATATATTCTGTCTACTCGGCTTTCGAATTAATTGAAAAAATTTTAAACTTGACGTAAAACACTGTATAAAAAATGAGACCTATCCCTTTATGATAGAGATAGATTTTTGTTGTATTATATTATTAGTAAAAAGGGCCCCTCTTTGGTTAAGCGAAAACCATCTCGATCTGCGATTCTTTAAATATCCAGAATGATCCATTCTGGTAAGGATAAGGTAAGAACTGTTCGTTGGATAGAATGGATTCAAAAAATCATACTTCTCCTGATTTTTGATTTGGAGTTGCTTCTTTTAGGTAAAAGAAAGAATGCTATAAGTAAAAGCAAAGGCCTTAATTTGACTTTACACGAAATGTGTTTTTTTTTTTTACTTCATTTTTTTCCCTCTTTTGGTATTCGAGTCGAAGAAGTACGAGAATTCTATAACTACCAAAAAACTTTCAATCTTTTCATTGGAATAGTTTATTTAGTTAATAGTTTTTGTTATGGAAAAATATATTGCTAATCTAATTCTAATATAGTAATTAAATTAATTAAACTTTTTTTGAGGTTGATAGTTTATTTGTTGGAGAAGAGTCGATCCTTCGCTTCTCATTTCAGGATTGACCATCTCGAGTCCTCTGTTGAGGATGGAAATTCAATAAAAAATAAGTCTTAAGCAAACTTGTTTATTCGTCTTTTTCGAACTATGTTTCCTTTCCTTCATATGATAGAATATGGGTTTAAATAAATTGGATCTTTGCGGAGTCTTCCCCGATAAATACTTATTTCTTTTATCCATATTTCTCCATAGATAGCAAGTTTGAATTAGTATACAAAAAACTAAACTAAACCAATGACTATTCATGATCCCATCCATATTGGATCAATTCCCTATACCACTTTGCAATGAAATTAGAGGAATGTTTGTTATGGTAAAACTTCGTTTAAAACGATGTGGTAGAAAGCAACGTGCGACTTGAAGGACATGATCGATTGTGGATTTTGTTATCCATCATTTTCCATAGTAATGAAAATGCTCTTGGCTCGACATAGTCTGTTCTATTCGTCCCGAACCAAATTTGCGCTGGGTTGTTTGTAAGTAAATAGTACACGATGGAGCTCGAGAGGACAGAATTGATTTTTTATCAAGGGAAAGAATCTAGGGTTAGTGAAAACTAATAAATTAGGCCAACTTTGTCAGTCTATCCTTAATATAGAAATCGAAAGGTTAAAATAAGAAGAAAGTCCAATTTTGGAAGATTGGAAAAACTCTTTCAATTAAAAGTTTATCAGAATCAATCGCCCATATTCGATTTCTATAGAAGAGGGAAATGCTTTATCGAAGGAAATAAGAAAAAAAGGGTATGTTGCTACTCTTTTGAAAGAAAAAAGAATAGGAATTCCCGAAGTAATGTCTAAACCCAAGGATTTCACAAATCAAAGATAAAGAATTCCGGAACAAGTAAACGCGATTTTCAATTGTCTCAACAATAGAATTGGATCAGAATAAGGAATAAAAGTCAATTCGTTCGAGATGAGACAAAGAAAAGAGTTTAGAGACGACTCAAAAAATTTGGAAGGATTTTTCCTTTTAAGTCTGTCAGTCAAAATTAACCAACTTGAGTCATGAGTATAAATGAAATTTGTTTTTTCTGTAAGGAAATTAATGCAAGTCATAGTCTAATTTCTATCTACTTGTATTATAGACAGAAATTCGAATCTTTTTCTCGAGCCGTATGAGGAGAAAACCTCCTATACGTTTCTAGGGGGGGCATTGTTTAGCTACATCTATCCCAATAAGCTGTCTATCGAATCGTTGCAATTGATGTTCGATCTCGAAGAGAAGGAAGAGATCTTCGAAAAGTAGGTTTTTATGATCCGATAAAGAATCAAACTTGTTTAAATGTTCCAGCTATTCTCTATTTCCTTGAAAAGGGTGCTCAACCTACAAGAACTGTTTATGATATTTTAAGGAAGGCAGAATTCTTTAAAGAAAAAGAAGGAACTTTGAGTTAATTGAAGAACTAAATGAATAAAAAAGTAGGAGAGGATCACTAGTATCCCTCGTTGTCTAATTATTTAGACACAATTTGCCTCTTAGTCCTATTTTTGATTGGATTTATGTCGTGCCGATCCAACATAAGCCCTTATTTTATTTACGTTTTCTATCTAATTTGTTTTCTTATCATTGTATTTCCATTGACAAAGGTCTATTGAACAAATAGAATTTGTAGATAGATAGGTCTCTTTATCCTCACTCCATATTAGGTTTTTCTGTCTACACTTCGCTCAAATGATAAGGTTGTCCCTCTTGCATGTACTCTCATACAAGATTTATTTATATAAAGAAATATAAATTGCTAAAAAAATGACAATTTTGCTATCGTGATTGGGGCCGCTCCTTTTTTAACCTTAGTGAAATTTAGCCGGACCTGTTCATTTTGGCATTTGAGTGTTTTTAATGGGCGATAAAATCTTTCTTTTAATGTTTTGCTAGTTCAATGTTTTGACAGGAGCGTGCGGTGTAATTCCATTGATTTTTGGGTTTCGATCGTATCTAAGATCCTATTTTATCTGGGTTGCTAACTCAATGGTAGAGTACTCGGCTTTTAAGTGCGACTATGATCTTTTACACATTTGGATGAAGCAACAAATTCGTCCAGACTCTTGGTAGAGTCTAGAAGACCACGACTGATCCTCAAGGGTAATGAATGGAAAAAATAGCATGTCGTAATAAAATCAATTTCTTATTTTTGATTTTTGGAATGGAATAAAAAATTCCTATTTTCTGGGTCTAGTGAATAAATGGATAGAGCCTGGCTCCAATTCTGGTAAAATAAAAAGCAACGAGCTTAACTTCTTAATTGAAATGATTCCCCGATCTAATTAGACGTTAAAAATAGATTAGTGCCTGATGCGGGGAAAGGTTGGGTTTTCCTATGAACGGACCCTTGATTTTTTCTTTTTTTTTTTTTTTAGAAATCCTAATTATTCTTGATTATAGATTGAAAAGGGATGTTATGGATTGAATGTGTAAAAGAAGCAGTATATTGATAAAGAGACTGGATTCCAAAGTCAAAAGAGCGATTGGCCTGCAAAAATAAAAGATTTGTTCTCTTTTGTAATTAGAACAAACATAAACTAATTGGATAGAAAAGGAAAAGATCTGTGGATTAGATTCCTTTTCTTTCCAGGGTTTGTATTAAAAAATGCAACACCCTGTTTTGACCATATTGCACTATGTATCATCATTTGAGAAACCGAGAAATGCTTCTTCTTTCTGATTCAAGTAGAAATACAAATGGAAAAATTGGAAGGGTATTCAGAAAAACAGAAATCTCGTCAACAATACTTCGTTTACCCACTTCTCTTTCAGGAGTATATTTATGCATTTGCCCATGATTATGGATTAAAAGGTTCCGAACCTGTGGAAATTGTTAGTTGTAATAACAAGAAATTTAGTTCACTACTTGTGAAACGTTTAATTATTCGAATGTATCAGCAGAATTTTTGGATTAACTCGGTTAATCATCCTAACCAAGATCGATTGTTGGATTACAACAATTTTTTTTATTCTGAGTTTTATTCTCAGATTCTATCTGAGGGGTTTGCGATCGTTGTAGAAATCCCATTCTCGCTACGAGAATTATCTTGTCCGAAAGAAAAAGAAACACCAAAGTTTCAGAATTTACGATCTATTCATTCAATATTTCCCTTTTTAGAAGACAAATTTTTGCATTTACATTATCTATCACATATAGAAATACCCTATCCTATCCATTTTGAAATCTTGGTTCAACTCCTTCAATACCGGATCAAAGATGTTCCATCTTTGCATTTATTGCGATTCTTTCTCAACTACTATTCGAATTGGAATAGTCTTATTACTTCAATGAAATCGATTTTTCTTTTGAAAAAAGAAAATAAAAGACTATTTCGATTCCTATATAACTCTTATGTATCAGAATATGAATTTTTCTTGTTGTTTCTTCGTAAACAATCTTCTTGCTTACCATTAACATCTTCTGGAAC